CACAATATTTTTTTTATACATGTCCAAGTAATGGGAAACAAAAAATATCTTTTACATATCCACCTAGTTTATCGACTTTTTCGGAAATGATAGAACGAAAAATGTCTTTGTACACGACAAAGAAATTATCCCATGGAGACCTGTATAATTTTTGGGTTTATACCAATGAACAAAAAAAATAAGAAAAATATTGATACATAAAAAAAATATAAGAATAAATAAGACGAGATTCGTCCACCCCCCATATATCTGATCCCTTCACCTATAAGGGAACTTGTAAGGCCAACTCCGTTTGTAATTCCATCAATTATATGTCTATCAAAAAATTGAGTTAGTTCGGTTAATCCTCTTATACCCCTGGTTAAAACCCTAGTATAAAAAATATCTATGTAATCACGATTATATGACCAATTGTATATAATATTCTTGATTTGGTCCAAGATAATTCTCTTAGGTCCCCCTTTTACAAATGAATTGATTAAGTCCAAATTATAGAAAAATGAATAAACAGACCCATATAAAATATATGCTATGAATAATCCGAAAATGGCTATACTTACTGAAAAAATGGAATTTGTAAAAAATTCATACCAATTCACAGAATAATTCGAATTTTGATGGAAAAGGTTTTGTGATGGGGTTAACCATTTCGATAATATATCAAAATCCATTACTCCTTGATCAAAAGAAATTCCTATCGATCCAACGAACAAAGTAAATAGTACCAATACAAGCAGAGGAAATAGCATAGTGTTGTCTGATTCGCGAGGATACATGGAAGTATATTTATTTCCAAAGTAAGTACTAAAGTATCGTATCCTATCATTATAAATAATTTTATATGTATCTTTTGAAAAAAAGTGGATCTTATTATTCACTGTTGATAAATGTAAATTTTTATTGACTCTTTTTGGTGCTTCTTTTCCCCATAGAGATATTGAATAGAACGAGTTGTTTTTAGTGCTACTGTGGTTTTGAAAATAAACGCGCAAATACCCATCAAAGGTAAGTAAATATACCCGAAACATATAAAATGCGGTTAATCCTGCTGTGAAACAAGATATTATTGCAAAAATTGGTGAATATAACCAACTATCATTAAGAATTTCATCTTTGGACCAAAAACAAGCAAGAGGTGGAATACCACAAATAGAAAGTGTACCTAATAAAAAAGTAGTTCTTGTAATTGGAACATATCTTGTTAAACCACCCATAAGAACCATATTCTGACTTTTTTCTGGTGAATATCCAACAATAGGTTCCATTGAATGAATAATAGATCCAGATCCCAAAAACAATAAAGCTTTAGAATAGGCATGAGTGATCAAATGGAATAAAGCCGCTCGATAAGAACCTATACCTAGAGCTAACATAATATAACCTAATTGAGACATTGTAGAATAGGCTAAACTTCTTTTAATGTCTCTTTGAGCAAGAGAAAAAGTAGCTCCTAATAGTACTGTTATTACACCCATTAAAGAAATGAAATTCATTATATAAGGTATGTCTATGAAAAGAGGAATAAGTCGAGCTACAAGAAAAATTCCTGCTGCTACCATAGTAGCAGCGTGTATAAGGGCCGAGATAGGAGTAGGTCCTTCCATGGCATCAGGTAACCATACGTGGAGGGGGAATTGTGCAGATTTAGCAACTGCACCGACAAATAATAAAGAAGCACACAAAGTAGCAAATAAAGAGCTGACCCCATTATTATGGATCAGGTTATTAGCTATTTCGAACAAATCCCGAAATTCCAAACTACCTGTTATCCAATAAAGACCTAAGATTCCTAATAATAAACCAAAATCTCCTACACGATTAGTTACAAAAGATTTTTGACAAGCACTTGCGGCAATCGGTCGTGTAAACCAAAACCCTATTAATAAGTATGAACACATTCCCACTAGTTCCCAAAAAATATGAATTTGTATCAAATTAGAACTAGTAACTAATCCCAACATGGAAGCATTGAAAAAACTCATATAAGCAAAAAATCTCAAATATCCTTGGTCGTGAGACATATAATTGTCACTATAAATAAGAATCATGACTCCAACAGTAGTAATTAGTATTGACATAATAGAAGAAAGTGGATCGATCAAGTATCCAAACTCTAAGGAAAAATCAATATCTATGGTCCAAGACCATAGATATTGATAAATAAAACTTCCATTTATTTGTTGAATAGACAGATTGGCCGAAAATCCCATAGCTATACTTAACAGAAAAACACTAGGAAAAGCCCACATACGACGAATATTTTTTGTTGCTGTCGGAATAAGTATAAGTCCAAATCCTATTGACATAGTAACTGTAAGTGGAAGAAAAGGTATTATCCATGCATATTGATATGTATGTTCCATAAGAAAACAAATTGAGATTTTTTTTTATAATTAAAAATTTTTTCGTAATTGTTTCCGATTCACCAATTCTTATCTCTTTCGAAAAGAACAATAAACAATAATAATAATAATAATAAAATAAATAATAATAAAATAGAATATAATATATAATATTAATTATTAATTAAAAAAATAATAATAAAATATATATATTATTTGTTATGTTTATGTTAATTAAATATGTTTATGTTAAATTGTTATATTTATGTTAGATGTTAAAAGTTAAAAAAAAACGATCTATTCCGAACAATACATGTCTTTCACATACAACAATAAATAAAAATGAGTAACCCTTTTTTTTTTGAATGGCAGTTCCAAAAAAACGTATTTCTATGTCAAAAAAACATATTCGTAGGAATATTTGGAAGAAAAAGGGATATTTAACTGCAGTAAAAGCTTTTTCTTTAGCGAAATCGGTTTCTACCGGACATTCAAAAAGTTTTTTTGTGCGACAAACAAATAATAGAGTCTTGGGATAATCGGAATTAACGTAGCCCGAAGAACTGAAAATTTTTTTAAGATGAACGATTCACACTAATTAATGTATTGAACTACTCAATATTAGTTAGAACTAGCCGCTGTGGTATGTAGAATAAAAGTTTTCTGTATACTGGGTTCTTAAATTAAAATAGTATTTTTCCCTATCCATTAACTTTTCACAATAGAAAAATAGAATTAAGATTTTCTATTGTGAATAGTACAATTGCCATAGAGATTTAAACTCTTTTATTTTGTTATATGCCTAGCCTAAAACTTAATTGATTTGGTAAATGTTACCTATTTATATTATATATACAATAAAGAGTATTAATACTTAATGATACTAAAGTATCGGAATCGTTAGAAAAATTCCAAATGGATTTAGTGATGAAATTGTAATACATATCTTAGTTATTTGATTTTTTTTTTCAATGAAAAAAAAATCAATCTTTTTCATTTTGAATCCGATGAAATCGGATAAATGAAAAACGAATCATCAAAAAAAGAAAATGGAAAGAAAAAGGGACAATTCTTAATTCTATATCTCGACTGAGAGCAAAACTATCGAAATTCCAACTGTGTTGTGTCGGAGGAACTTAGTTTATAGTACGTGAAAGTTGATTGTTAAAATAAAACTGAACCTAGGACGATCCTAACTAAGGATTATTTTATTGAATTTATTGAAGATTCAAATATGAATTTAAACGAGTCTTTTTTTCATCGATTCTAATTCTAATGTTTCCTAAACTATTGAATCCTTGATTCTCGACGATTCAACATGAATTGAATATTATTATTTCAAGTAAGCCGCCATGGTGAAATCGGTAGACACGCTGCTCTTAGGAAGCAGTGCTAGAGCATCTCGGTTCGAGTCCGAGTGGTGGCATTCTCTAAAAGAGACACAATGTATCCTATAATGAATGTATTCAATTTCCGATTTCAATTCTGTAATGGGACCCCTTTTTTATGATATTTGCGACTTTAGAACATATATTAACTCATATCTCTTTTTCGATTATTTCAATTGTGATTACGATTCATTTCATGACCTTATTAGTCCACGAAATTATAGGACTACGTGATTCGTCGGAAAAAGGGATGATAGCTACTTTTTTCTCTATAACAGGATTATTAGTTTCTCGTTGGATTTCTTCGGGACATTTTCCGTTAAGTAATTTATACGAGTCATTAATCTTCCTTTCATGTAGTTTCTTTATTATTCATAGAATTTCCAAGAAATTGAACCATAAAAATGATTTAAGCACAATAACTAACCCAAGTACTATTTTTACTCAAGGCTTCGCTACGTCGGGTCTTTCAACTGAAATGCATCAATCCGCAATATTAGTACCTGCTCTACAATCTCAGTGGTTAATGATGCACGTAAGTATGATGTTATTGAGCTATGCAGCTCTTTTATGCGGATCGTTATTATCAATCGCTCTTCTAGTCATTAGATTTCGAAACAACATCAATGTTTTTTGTAAAAGCAATAATTTCTTAATTAGATCATTTTTCTTTGGTGAGATTAAATACTTGAATGAAAAAAGAAGAAGCGTTTTTAAAAAAACTTCTTTTCTTTCATTTCGAAATTTTTACAAATATCAATTGACTCAGCGTTTGGATTATTGGAGTTATCGTATGATTAGTTTAGGGTTTACCTTTTTAACCATAGGCATTCTTTGTGGAGCAGTATGGGCTAATGAAGCATGGGGATCTTATTGGAGTTGGGATCCGAAGGAAACTTGGGCATTTATTACTTGGACTATATTCGCGATTTATTTACATACTAGAACAAATAAAAGTTTACAAGGTACGAATTCGGCACTTGTAGCTTCTATAGGATTTTTTATAATTTGGATATGCTATTTTGGGGTCAATCTATTAGGAATAGGTTTACATAGTTATGGTTCATTCACATTAGCATCTAATTGAATAAGCTACATGAAGGATACATAAGAATATCGGCCCATATATAACGTCGGCCCATATATAACGAAAGTTTGCTTGTTCGAGTTTTTGTTTTGACAATTCAAAACAAAAACTCGAAATGCATCTCATTACAATTCTAATTCACTTTATTTTTTTGCGTTGTACAGCGAACGATTTAAAAAATCTTAAAATTTAAGAATTATAAGACTTTTTGTCTCATTTCATTAATGAAACACTATCCATAAAAGTAATTAGATAGGATAGCTTGTACCCTGTCAACTGATAACGAGAGAACGAAATCAGGATAAATACCAATTCCTATTACGGGTAGAAAGATACAGATTGAAAGAAATAGTTCTCGTGGTCCAGAATCCAAAAAATTAGAGTGTGGAATATTAAATAGCTTGTATCCATAGAACGTCTGACGTGACATAGATAATAAATAAATAGGAGTTAATATAATTCCAATTGACATTACAAAAGTAATTAGTATTTTTGGCATTAAAAGATATTTTGGACTAGTAATTATTCCAAAAAATACTACTGATTCCGCAACAAAACCACTCATTCCTGGCAATGCAAGAGAAGCCATCGAGAAACTACTGAACATGGTAAATATTTTTGGCATTGGGATAGATATCCCTCCCATTTCGTCGAGATAAACAAGACGTATTCTATCACAACTCGTTCCCGACAAGAAAAAAAGTGCAGCACCAATAAATCCATGAGAGAGTATTTGTAAAATGGCTCCATTGAGTCCCATGTCGGTTATAGAACCAATTCCTATAATTGTAAAACCCATGTGAGATACAGAGGAATAGGCTATTCTCTTTTTTAAATTGCGTTGACCGAGAGAAATTAAAGCTGCATAGATTATTTGCATCGTTCCAACTATTACCAACCAGGGAGAAAATATAGAATGAGCGTGGGGTAATAATTCCATATTGATCCGAATCAATCCATATGCTCCCATTTTTAATAAGATTCCAGCTAGAAGCATACATGTACTGTAATGTGCTTCTCCATGGGTATTTGGTAACCATGTATGTAGGGGTATAATCGGCGATTTGACAGCATAAGCAATAAAGAAACCAAAATATAATATTATTTCCAATGCCACAGGATATGATTGATTAGCTAATCTTTCAAAATCTAATGTTGGTTCATTGGAACCATATAAACCCATACCCAGAACTCCTATTAAGAGAAAAATAGAACCCCCTGCTGTGTACAAAATAAATTTTGTAGCCGAGTAGAGACGTTTTTTTCCTCCCCACATGGATAAAAGTAAGTAAACAGGAATTAATTCTAACTCCCACATGATGAAAAAAAGTAAAAGGTCTCGAGAAGAAAATGGTCCTATTTGACCGCTATACATTGCTAACATCAGGAAATAGAAAAACCGCGAATTTCGCGTAACTGGCCAAGCCGCTAAAGTAGCCAAAGTAGTAATAAATCCTGTCAGTAAAATAGGTCCTATGGAAAGTCCATCGATTCCCAGTCTCCAGTGAAAATCCAAAATATCGATCCATTTATAATCTTCCTCCAATTGGATTAATGGATCGTCCAATTGAAAATGATAACAGAATGCATAGGTTGTTAGAAGGAGTTCTAATAAACATATACAAAGAGTATACCATCTAAACATCTTATTTCCTCTATGAGGAAAAAAGAAAATTGAGGAACCCGCGAATATCGGCAAAACAACAAGTATTGTTAACCAAGGAAAATAACTCGTGATAAAGACAAGATATGTTTTGACCAGAAAAACCCGTGCTCGGAATAATAAATTTTATCGAGTACGGGCTTTTGTCGGTAAAGAGGAATCAAATGATTCAAGTGGAGTTTTTTGTAACGTATCAATAAGATAGACCCATGCTGCGAGTTGTTTCATGCCATAAATAAACACGGACACTCAAAAAATCTGTTGGGCAGGCGGATTCACATCTCTTACAACCTACACAGTCCTCGGTTCTTGGTGCGGAAGCAATTTGCTTAGCTTTACATCCGTCCCAAGGTATCATTTCCAATACATCTGTAGGGCAGGCTCGTACACATTGAGTACACCCTATACATGTATCATAAATTTTTACTGAATGTGACATTGAATCTATAAATTCCAGTTTTGAGCATAAAAAATTTTCGATCTGGTAAAATAAAATTAGTAGTAAATGAATCATATATTTATATTGTAGACACCAGACGAAGCAGTGGTTTATCAAAATTTTGAGAATCAATATATTTCTAAATCTGTTCATGAGAAAAGTCCAAGAGACTTTGATTTCTCTTTCAACAACCATGATCATGTGAGTTGCACATGTGAATTCAAATTGACCAACAAATTGGTCAATATTTCAATATTAATTTACTATTGAATATGAAATGAAAATATTTATTATTCAATAGTAATTTAATTTTTATTTAATATAGTAGAATGTCTAGTCTAATAGTAGAATATCTAATAGATACATTTTCTATGTAATGTTATGTATCTTATGATCATAACTAATTATTCAACAAATTCGATTGATTGATACGAGTTGATTTTCTGTTACGATGGATTGATGAAACAATAGCTAGCCCAATAGCTGCTTCAGCAGCCGCAACGGCTATAACAAAGATTGAGAAAATGTCGCCTTTTAATTGGCGACTATCAAATATATCAGAAAATGTTACGAGATTGATATTAACTGAATTGAGTATAAGCTCAAGACACATAAGTGCTCTAACCATCTTTCGACTTGTGATCAATCCATAGATACCGATAGAGAATAAATAGACACTCAAAAAAAGTACATGCTCGAACATCATTGACTAACTCCTTATCAATCTCGATTAATTTCAATATGAACAACAATTCAACCGATTCGATTGATTAGAATAGAACGATTACAGAACAAAAGAAAGTATTGGCAATAGATAGATTTAATTAAAAATCTTATAAAAACCTTAAACCTTTCCGTTTATTTTATTTATTTAGAATTTATAAATCTTAGAATTAAATTCTAAGTATTTATTATTGACGAGCCATAGTAATTGCTCCTATCAAGGAAACTAAAAGAATTATGGAAATGAGTTCAAACGGAAGATAAAAATCTGTTGATAAATGAATCCCAATTTGTTGAATGTTACTTATTAGATCCTGTTCTATAATTTGGCTTGATCTTGTAGTCCAAATAATTCCGTACCATGAGGTATCTGGGATAATAGTAATTATTGAAAAAAGAATACTTGTACAAACTAATGAAGTGACCCCATCCCCAATGGTCCAAAAATAGGAATCATTGGAGTATTCTGAACCATTCATGAACATTACAGCAAATATGATTAAGACATTTATGGCTCCAACATAAATAAGGAGCTGTGCGGCAGCTACAAAATAGGAATTCGATAGAATATATAATAAGGATATACAAACAAGAACCAATCCCAACGAAAAGGCAGAAAAAATGGGACTGGTAAGTAGTACTACTCCCAGACCTCCTAATACAAGAACTGATCCAAAAAATACTACAAGAATATCATGTATTGGTCCAGGTAAATCCATTATTAAAATAATAAATTAATAAATAAGTCGAAATATTTCATGACCGTACTGAATGGTCCAGGAAAGGAAATGGGGTAACCCCTTTTTTTTCTTGTATATGATACGTTCCTAATTGAATTAAAGTATTTTTATATGGATTAATGTAGATGTAGATATAGATAAAATTTTCGAGAAAAGAGTAATGGGGATTGTATATTTTGAAATCATCACGAAAAATATATTCTCAGTTTAAATCAAAGAATGATTCTCAACAATCAATAGTTATTAGTTATTATTTGTAGTTACTGACCAACCAAAATAAAAAAAGCTTGGATCCTTTATATCAAAACAAAATCTTAGTAATTGGTAATCGTTCTTGAATCAAAGGATTTATCTTTGTCTATTTTGATTTGAGTCGAATTCATAACTGTTTGAATTGTGTAATCTCCAATTATTGACATTGGTAAACGACCCAAAGCAATCTGATTATAATTCAATTCGTGACGATCAGAAGTAGAAAGTTCATATTCTTCAGTCATTGATAAACAGTTTGTTGGACAATACTCGACACAATTACCACAAAATATACAGACCCCAAAATCAATACTATAATTAAGCAATTGTTTCTTTTTAATATCTCTTTCAAATTTCCAATCAACAACGGGTAAATCTATCGGGCATACACGAACACATACTTCACAAGCAATACATTTATCAAATTCAAAGTGGATTCGACCACGGAAACGCTCTGATGTGATCGATTTTTCATAAGGATATTGAATAGTTATAGGTAAACGATTTGTGTGGGATAAGGTAATTACGAAACTTTGACCAATATACCTTGCAGCTCGTATTGTTTGTTGACTATAATTCATGAACCCAGTCACCATAGAGAACATATTGTAAATATCCAGGAAAAAATTGATGTTTCTTTCTCTTGTTTGAAAGAGGTTATGAATCTGGAATATCGTTATCGTATTTTGTTATTTATAGTGAAACAAGTTGGGAAGAAGTTGTCAATAATAGATTACCTAGAGAAATAGGTAAAAGAAATTTCCATCCAAGATTTAATAGCTGGTCCATTCTCATCCTAGGCAAAGTCCATCTTGTTGTGATAGGAATGAACAGAAACAAATAAGCTTTAGCTAATGTAATAAAGATATCAATTGTCATTCCAAAGACTCCGGCCATTTTATTTATTCCGAAAAGTTCAGGAGTAGATATGTACGGAATAGATAAATTCCACCCACCTAAGTAAAGAACTGTTACAAATAATGAAGAAAGTAATAGATTTAGGTAAGAAGCAATATAAAATAAACCAAATTTTATACCTGAATATTCGGTTTGATAACCTGCTACTAATTCCTCCTCTGCTTCCGGTAAATCAAATGGCAATCTCTCACATTCGGCTAGAGAAGAAATTAGAAAAACAATAAACCCTATAGGTTGACGCCACAGATTCCACCCCCAAAAACCATATTTTGACTGTGCTTCAACTATATCAACTGTACTTGAACTATTAGATAATCATAGTCGATAATAACATCACTGTTCCCATCGCTATTCCAAAACCGTACATGAAACTTTAGCTTCATACGGCTCCTCTATGGCCACAAATAAATGTAAGGACTGGTTCGGCATTATCGCCCTCTTTGGAGGGTAGATCGAATAAAGATACATCGGAGAGTCCCAAATTAGACCAATGGAATTCCGTCCGCTAGAATAAGAAAAAAAGTGCTTCCGAATTGATCTCATCCTTATAATGATAATTTTTCTTTGTTCGGTAATAACTTAATCTTTCAATAAAATACTTGTTATCAATATATCTCGTTATCAATATATATATATATAATTATCAATATATATATAATTAGTAGGCATTAGTTAATTAGTAGGCATTAGTTCATGAATCATGATAAGAATTCCGTATGTATATGTATGAATACGGATATAGGAAAGAAAAAATAAATAAAGATCTTTTTTATTTTATTAAAATTTTTATTCATTCATTCGAATATTGCATTCCATTTCTTTTGTTCCTCTTCTGTCTCAGAAGAGAAGAGGGTATTTTATTTAGAAAAAAAAAATAAAGGATTAATTCGTTCTTGATAGTCATTTCTTTAATCAGTGAATAGGAGCATACTCGAGATCGGAATCCTCGGGAGGTACTGCTTGATCATTTCTACCAACTTAAAGCCCTTATTATGATTCGTTTTATGCAGAAATATCTCTTTTTTTGATACCTTACATTATTCCCATTACTAATCCTTTGTGTACCTTGGTGTTCCTAACTGTCCACCGATTTTTGATTGATCCCCGGTATGGTAATACATACAAGACAGTAGTGGAAACTCCATACAGTTGATCTTTTGCACCCGCTTCAAGATATGATAACTAATCAAACAAAGAATCTCAATCTTGGGGTAAACAGTTTATGCTGCTTATGTTTACTTTCACTTTATTCTTGTACATAGGGAATGAGATTTTCTCTTCTTACTGCAAATTTATAAGTTGTTTTGTTTCACTCATATAACTATCCGGTTTAACTCATCGATGAATGAAAAAAAAATATCTATTCAATACATTCAACCTCTTTTCTTTATTTATTTATTTCTAGGAGAGAGGTAAAAGTTCATGTTCCAACGAATCACACGTAGAGATATTGATAACACACATAGAGTTAATGGTATTTCATAACTAATAGATTGAGCAGCAGCTCGTAGACCACCTGAAAAAGAATATTTATTATTCGATCCATATCCTGACATAAGAAGCCCAATAGGGGCAATACTTGAAATGGTGATCCATAAAAAAACACCTATACTGATATCACCTAAAACAAGGCGGTTCCCAAAAGGAATTACTAAATAACTTAGTAGAATTGATATGACCGCTATAGACGGTCCGACACTAAACAAACGAATATCTCCTCTAGATGGGAGTAGGTCCTCCTTAAAAAGTAATTTAGTCCCATCTGCTAGAGCTTGAAGAATTCCCAACGGACCAGCATATTCAGGCCCAATACGTTGTTGTATCGTTGCGGATATTTCTCTTTCTAACCACACAATTACTAGTACCCCTATTATGATTCCAAATATAAGGGTAAAAATGGATACAAACATCCATATGAGTCCATAGATTTCTTTTATGGATTCCGATGTAGAAAAAGAATTGATAGCTTGTACTTCTGTCGTATCAATTATCATTTCAACGATCAACTTCTCCCATAATGATATCTATACTACCTAGTATCGTCATGATATCAGCCAATTTCATTCTTTTAACTAGCTGAGGAAGAATTTGCAAATTGATGAAACCGGGTGGACGAATTTTCCATCTCCAGGGGAAAACGCTATTATCTCCTATCAAATAAATTCCTAATTCTCCTTTGGGGGCTTCCACTCTGACATAAAGTTCTTGTTTCGACAATTCAAAATTGGGTGAAGGTTTTTTACTAATAAATCTATATTCAAAATTATTCCATTCGGAATTTTTTGCTCTATCAAAGCGTCGTACTTCTAAATTCTCATAGGGACCCCCAGGAATTCCTTCTAGAGCCTGTTGAATAATTTTTATAGATTCCCCCATTTCACCCATTCGTACTAAATAACGAGCTAATGAATCTCCTTCTTTTTGCCATTGGACTTCCCAATCGAATTCATTGTAACACTCATAATGATCAACCTTACGAAGATCCCATTGGATTCCAGAAGCTCGTAACATTGGTCCTGATAAACCCCAATTTATTGCTTCCTCTCCACCAATAATGCCCACTCTTTCAACTCGTTCCAAAAAAATGGGATTCCGTGTAATAAGTTTTTGATATTCAACAACTCCTGTTAAAGAATAATCGCAGAAATCCAAACATTTATCTATCCAGCCATAAGGTAGATCAGCAGCTACTCCTCCGATGCGGAAATAATTATGCATCATTCGCATACCTGTGGCGGCTTCGAATAGATCATATAACAATTCTCTCTCTCTGAAAATATAGAAAAAAGGAGTCTGTGCACCGATATCTGCCATAAAAGGTCCAAGCCATAACAAATGAGAAGCTATACGGCTCAGTTCTAGCATAATTACTCTTATATAACTGGCTCTCTGAGGTATTTGAACATTTTCCAATTGTTCTGGTGCATTTACCGTTATTGCCTCTGTGAACATAGTAGCTAAATAATCCCAACGTGTTACATAAGGGAGATATTGTATAATTGTTCGGTTTTCTGCTATTTTTTCCATCCCTCTGTGTAAATATCCCAATATGGGTTCACAATCAATAACATCTTCACCATCGAGAGTAACGATCAGTCGAAGAACACCATGCATTGATGGGTGGTGAGGACCCATATTAACTATCATAAGAGCTTTTCTTGTAGCCGGTACAGTCATATTTTTTGATTCCTTAATTCATTATTCCACGAATTCCTCAAAACGAAGTTCATCAAAATGAAAAATCTAATAAAATCTAATAAAATAAATATTAAAAAAAATTCAAACGATTAAATTAACGATTTTTTGGCTCCCGAATATCCAACTGACCCATTAATTTCTTATAATGGATTCTATTTTTCTTTGACAAATAAGCCAAGAGCCGTTGACGTTTTCCCAGAATTATTCGTAGACCTCTTTGCGATAAAAAATCTTTTTTGTGCAATTCCAAATGTGTAGTAAGTCTACGTATCTTACTGGTGAAACTGAATACTTGAAATTCAACAGAACCCTTGTTTTCTTCTTTTTCTTCTTGTGAAATGACTGAGATGAATGAATTTTTCATCCTTTTTCTATCTTTTTTTTTTCTTTCCCATGAATTTTACTTTACCGAATCGATCAGGAAAAATAAAAATAATAATTATTATGCCAGTTATTTTATCTAGTACACACAAAAATTTTTATTTTTTTCTATTTTTTTTTTATTTTATCCAAATCAAATTGAAAATTTGATTTGAATAGAAAATAAAGGGAAAATACATTTCTGCATTCATGGAAGAGAATGATTTCTTTGTACCTAAAAAGATTCTGCTGATTTAGTCCTAGATCCAATTGAGTTGATACGCCATTAAATCCGTATCATGTACCAAAATGTAATACAGCGTATACGTATATCTTTTAACTTATATGCCATGGGAAGGTTACAATTCTGAAGCGTGGATACATATATATCCTTGACATACTGAAACGACTGCCATTATTGGTATTAAACCAATAGCGATTCATACAAGCTAAATCTTCTAATCGGTAATTGGGCCAAAGAAACAATTTGCATTTAATGAATTTATTTGTATCTGTATTAGTATTAAAATACTTGTCCTCATTCAAAAATTTTCCAGAGTTTCTTATGTTGTTTTCATTGCAAAATACTAGATTTCTATCCACAAAATTCCAATTACGAGAATTAAAACAAATTAGAATTCTCAATTCTCTACGACGTCTAGGAGATATAATATTTTCAGGAACAAGGAAATCATAATGACTTTTGTCTCCATCCACAAGCATATTGTCGTGTCTTGCAATGGGTTTATCAAAATTCTTCTTATCAACATATCTTTTTTTTATGCATTTTCTCTTAGTTTGGTGCTTAATTTTATCGATCAATGAAATACCTAATGTTTGATATATAATATATTTTCCATCCCTTTTTATAGATAGACGAATCGGTTCGATAATCAATATTCCCCTTTTTATCAATTCTGTAAGAGCTAGATCCTTCTGAATTAGCATTACATCCAGATGCATCTCTCCTCTTTGAATCGAGGATATAGCAATTTTCCTTGGATTTATCAGTCTAAGTAGGAGACAATATACCTTAATATTATTGATCATTCTTAGATTCATGGAGTCATCCCATCTTAATTGAAAAAGGAAAAATTTTTTCAGGAAGAAATCTAGTTCTGCTTCCTTCTTTTTCTTGGATTGTTTTTTATTTTTACCTTTTTTAATGTCTGATCTCGCGTAATTGTCTTCAACATTTTTTTTTTTGTTTTGTTTTCGTAGATCTGATCCAAGATTTTCTTGTCCCTGTTGTTCGTTTTTTTCTTGGTTGGAATTTTCTGATTTAAAATAATCTTGTTGATTAGATGATATCTGAATATTTTTATTTTTATTTTTATTTATGTTTATGCTTTTATTTTGACTAATATTTTCATAGAAATAAAAATGAAAATGAAAAAGAAGTAATTTGATTGGTATGATCCATGGTTTAATCTTATATGCATAAAAAAGTGGCACAAATTCCGGGAAGAACCAAGGTTCTAGATTTGATATGGTACGATAAACCTTTTCTTGATTCATTCCCATCCAATCAAAAAAAACACTTTTTTGATTGGATGGTTTAATTCCTTGATGAATTGTAGGAGAAAAAATATCTTTTTTTTTCAATTTTGTGATAATTTTGTTTTCAGTCTTAGTATTTTTCTTAATTTTGGTACTGATATGCGTATTGGTCCAGGTATCGATGTTGATATTTTTTCTAAGATAAAAATGGAGAATTCTACAACCAAAATATTTTCTATCCAGATTTTTATGTGTAGCAATAATATATTCCTTTTCTAGATAATTACTAATAGCTATACTTACCAATACATAAAATGATTCGGGTTTCAGTGTATTGAAACTGTATGTAATTTCTTGGTCTCCTTTTACTTGTAATGTTGATTCATAAATATACGAGTCCTTCCTATTCCCATAATTCATATATTTATGTGATAAAAGATCATATCTGTAGTGTTTTTTCCATTTTTCTTTTTGTTGACTCGTCAATGAATCCACTGCCATTGCATAGTAATTTTGTTTCATGTAATGTATTAATTGGTCTTTTTCTTTTTTATGTGAATCAAATTTCATTGATTTTTTATTTTGAATCGTAGAACGTTGGTTGATTCTATTTCGCCATTTTTGCGGTACTAATCGAGACCATTTTGTCTGAGATAAATTGTATTGATAATGGCCCTTTAACCAGTTTTTCCATTCATTCATTCCAAACTTATGAATTTTCTTTTGCTTTGATTTGGAATCAAATATTCCTCGTGTCATACAATAATCCTTGATTTTATCCTTAATAAAAGGATGGGTCTTGGGATATTTAAGTACATATCTCAAGTGATACTTGTTAAGTAATTGGGTTTGTGATATTTTGTAAAATACATATGCTTGGGACAAGGAGGATAAGTCATAAAAATAATATATATTTGAATTATTATTACTGATAATAGTATTATTACTGATATTAGTATTAATAAACGATTTTTTTATAGTCGAAATAAAGTTCATTGTATTTTGATCTGTTTCATTAATTCCTTCTTGATTTATTTTATCGTTGTAAATCGATTTTGTGATAATTTTTTTTGTTGATTCAAAGAAAAGTTGTGCATTGATCCTAAAAATGGTGATCATATGTAGAAAGATATCTATGTGTATTTTTTCAATGAATGATTTCATAAAAAATTTGAATTTACGTATAAATTGGATCTTTTTTCTTTTAAATAGCCGCAAAATATCTTTCTGTGAATCTGATTTTTTATCATCACAAGTTAGAACTATTTTTTTCTTGTCTTTTGTGATTCGTTCTAGTTCTATTTGATTGCTGATTGTGACTGTCCTATCAGCAAGATCCTTTATTTTTTTTTCTATGAGTGAATAATTTGCCCAATTCATGGATCGAATTCGAATGGTCGATTCGCGAATAATCTTATTTTTGATTTTAGAATCTCTTACATTTTCATTCGGTTCATATACTTTTACCTTCCTCAATTCAAATAAGGAAATGGGGTTTATTTTTTCAAGTTCCTTCATTTTTTGTTTTATAACTAGAACTATTTTGATAACCCATCTTTTTTTTTCTTTTAAAACTTTTAGAACGAAAAAAAATTTATTTTTTACTTTTCTAATTCTTTTTTGGAGTTCTTTATAAATGGGTTCAAAAAAAGAAGGTCGTTTTCGGGGAGAACCAAAAGGAACTTCTGCTTCCATTCCCCAAATTGTTAAAAAACAAAAATTTTCTTTTTTTCCTATTTTTCTCATTGGATCTCTATGATGAGATCGTATTTCAGATCTTCGCCAAGGTTTAAGACAGAAAGGAAATAGAATCTTTATCTGAATACCGTCTGTTAACCAATCTTTGGGAAATTCTGTTTCCGATAATTGAACACCATTATAGGTGCATTTAACATGCATTTCTCTGTTCCATTCTTTCAAATCTTCATACCACTCGGGGAATTGGAATAATAACATACGGCCAATATTTTTAGCTATTATCAATGAGGGTAATATAATGTGTTTTCTAAGAAAGGATTGGGTTACTAACATCGAACCTCTTATTGTTTGAGCAAATATAATGCTATCCCAAGTTTCTGATATTGCTATCCGTTCATTTTCCTCTTTTTTCTCCTTTTCTTTTGTCTTTTCCTCCTCAAAATCGGAAATTTTAAATTCCGGTTCTCTCTCGACCGAATTCCTAAAAATTAGATTCATCATTTCAGAGATATAAAAAGAAGAAAAAAAAAATGTTTTGTCTATTCGATCTAAAAAAAGCGGGGAATGCACATTTGCTTGAAACATTTCCCAAGTAACTGTTTTACGTCTTTGAGTACGCATGGATCCCTTTATTATATCCCGACGAAAATCCGATTGTTGCGAGTAGCGTATCAAATCCACCTCTTCCGCTTGATCACTATTACTAGTATTATTCGTATTAGTAATAGAATTGGTATTATGCTCATTATCAGTATAAATTACCACACGTTTGGCTTTTCTTGAACGAATTTCATGATCTTCCGTCGATTTTTCCTCATTTTCTTCCTCCTGTTCTTCCAGAACATTGGTCAATTTATATGACCATCGAGAAACCTTTTTACTGATTTCTTCTATTCCAATAGATTCATTTCTAGTTGTTGTTTGATCATTTGGATCAGTTGTAATTACATCGAATACAAATTTCCAAAATTTTGCTTGACTTTCTGAATCAATTTTTATTTGTTCTGCCAATAAAGAACAGTTTTTTAAACAAAAATTGGGTGTGAATTCAAAAGAAAATGAGGTTAAGGAATTACCAATATAATTAAAAAATGATTTATCACCATCAAGAGAATTCTTTTGATGTTCAAGTTCTCGGAAATTATTAGGAAGTAGCCCATGGATCTTATTTATCCAAATACTTTTTATGTAA